TAAAATCTTTAGACAAAAAGACAAAAGCAAGGGGTTGTTGAAACTTGACACTAATTATTAAGTATAAAACTTTTTTGGTAACTTTCTGAATCACCATATATTCCCTATCCCGCATTTTCACCCCAATTGAGAAAAGCGCCTAGGCGGATATTCTATAAAACTCTAAAAATAGTATGAAAATTATAAGTAATAAAATAATCAAAAACCCTATGTTTTGTTTGAAAGGGAGGATCCATCTAAAAATATCTCTTTTTAGAATTCCGATTTCGAATAAAAAAGAAAGACTTTTTTGAAGGAGGACAATAGAAATGGAAATTTTTTTATATGATATGTCCAGCCCAATACCTAATTAGTTTGATAAATCCTAAAATCAATTCATATTGAAAAAAAAAACCTAATTTTTATTTGTTTTTTTTTTTGTTTTAGATTCAGAAAATCAGATAAATGAGAAATTAATCATTAAAAAATAAAAAAAAAAATGAAAAACAAAAAAGAAAGAACTTCCTTTTTGTTTTTCCCTGAATGGAAGGTAAGTAAGCACTTTTTAGTTACAACAGTTCTATTTTCTTTTTATGATTATGAAAACAAAACATAAACATGAATTCTGAAAACTTCGATTGTTATTGTTAAGTTAAATAAGACTGAAATCTTAAATAACTAAATAAAACGACAAAAAAGAGACTCATTGAATCTCTATTGAAACAAGTTTTTATTCTTCAATTGAATACTTCCTAAAAACAAAAAGTATTTCATTGAAATTGCCTTTTTAAATCTCGACAATTGAATAAAAAAAAGTTAGTATGAGTTCAACGAAGCCGCTATGGTGAAATCGGTAGACACGCTGCTCTTAGGAAGCAGTGCTAGAGCATCTCGGTTCGAGTCCGAGTGGCGGCATAACATCGTCTAAAAGATATATAAAAAGTCCTATAATGAATTGAATTTCTGATATCCATTCTGTATACTTGAGGGGTTCTACCTTTATTATAATTTTTTTATTTATGATATTTTCCACTTTCGAGCATATATTAACTCATATATCGTTTTCGGTTGTTTCAACTGGAATTACAATTCATTTGATAACCCTATTAGTCGATGAAATTTTAGGACTATATGATTCATCAGAAAGGGGGATGATAGCTACCCTTTTCTGTCTAACCGGATTATTAGTCACTCGTTGGATTTATTCGGGGCATTTCCCATTAAGTGATTTATATGAATCATTAATCTTTCTTTCGTGGAGTTTCTCCATTATTCATAGGATTTTCTATTTTAAAAAACAAAAAAATCATTTAAGCGCAATAACTACGCCAAGTGCTATTTTTACCCAAGGCTTTGCAACTTCGGGTTTGTTAACGCATCAATCCGGAATATTAGTACCCGCTCTCCAAGTTCAGTGGTTAATGATGCACGTAAGTATGATGGTATTAAGCTATGCAGCTCTTTTATGTGGATCATTATTATCCACAGCCTTTCTAGTCATTACATTTCGAAAAGTGATAAGAATTTTGGGGAAAAGCAATAATTTATTAAATGGAACTGTAACTGAGTCATTTTCCTTCGGTGAAATACAATACATGAATGGAAAAACCGAGGTTTTACTAAACACTTCTTTTTTGTCTGCTTCTGTTACAAATTATTACAGGTATCAATTGATTCAACAATTGGATCATTGGAGTTATCGTATTATTAGTCTGGGATTTTTCTTTTTAACCGTCGGTATTCTTTCGGGAGCAGTATGGGCTAATGAGGCATGGGGATCATATTGGAATTGGGATCCAAAGGAAACTTGGGCATTTATTACTTGGGCTATATTTGGAATTTATTTACATACTCGAACAAATAAAAATTGGGAGGGTGTAAATTCCGCAATTGTAGCTTCCATGGGCTTTCTTATACTTTGGATATGCTATTTCGGGGTCAATCTATTAGGAATAGGGTTACATAGTTATGGCTCATTTAATTAACAATTAGCATCTAATTGAAATTAATAATTAACATTTAATTGAATTGCAAATTGAAGAAAAGAAAGGGCTTGATGAAGACAAACATAGGACAATGGATATATATAAACGAAACTGAGTGGAAACCGCTGAGAACCTTTTGAATCAAGTAGTGTAGTGATTCAAAAGGTTCTCACAAACCCCCAAGGAATGGGGTTACAATTCAAATTTCTTTTTTTATTTAATATTTAACTTATTTAACTTAAATTTAAGAGAGGAAAAAAAGACTTCTTTTTTCATTGGACAACGAACTCTTTTAAAAATTATAGGATTTCCTTTTATTTTTGTGTTTTATTCATGAAAATTATCTATAAAAAAATTAGATAGAATAGCTTCAACCTTGTCGACTGATAATGAAAGAACGAAATCCGGATAAATACCAATACCAAGTACAGGTAGAAAAATAGAGATCAAAACAAATAACTCCCGTGGTCCAGAATCAAAAAAATAAGAGTTTAGGGCATTAAATAGCTTGTACCCGTAGAACATTTGCCGTAACATAGATAATGAATAAATAGGAGTTAATATCATTCCAATTGCCATTATAAGAGTAATTAGTATTTTTGACATTAAAAAATATTTTTGGCTGGTAATTATTCCGAAAAAGACTATCAATTCCGCAACAAAACCACTCATGCCCGGTAATGCAAGGGAAGCCATTGACAAGATACTAAATATCGTGAATATCTTTGGAATTGGTATAGCCAGCCCGCCCATTTCGTCGAGATAACCACGGCGTATTCTATCATAACTCGTTCCTGCCAAGAAAAAAAGTGCAGCGCTACTAAATCCATGAGAAATTACTTGTAAAATGGCTCCGTTGAGTCCCGTATCGGTTATCGAGCAAATTCCTAGAATTATGAAACCCATATGCGATACGGAGGAATAGGCGATTCTTTTTTTTAAATTGCGTTGGCCAAGAGATGCTGAAGCTGCATAAATTATTTGCATTGTACCCACTATGATCAACCAGGGAGAAAATATAGAATGAGCGTGCGGTAATAGTTCCATATTGATCCGAACCAAGCCATATGCTCCCATTTTTAATAATATTCCGGCTAGAAGCATACAAGTACTGTAATGGGCCTCTCCATGGGTGTCTGGTAACCATGTATGTAAGGGTATAATCGGTGATTTAACAGCAAAAGCAATAAGAAATCCAATATAGAATAGTATTTCCAGTACCACGGGATATGATTGATTAGCTAATATTTCCAAATTTAATGTTGGTTCGTTGGAACCATATAAACTCATACCCAAAACTCCTATTAATAGAAAAACGGAACCCCCTGCCGTGTACAAAATAAACTTTGTAGCTGAATAAAGACGTTTCTTTCCACCCCATGCGGATAGAAGTAGATAAACAGGAATTAATTCTAACTCCCACATGATAAAAAAAAGTAAAAGGTCTCGAGAAGCAAATGATCCTATTTGACCGCTGTACATTGCTAACATCAAGAAATGGAATAATCGGGAATTCCGAGTAACCGGCCAAGCCGCTAAAGTTGCTAAAGTGGTGATAAATCCCGTCAGTAAAATAGGTCCTAGGGAAAGTCCATCTATTCCCAATCTCCAGTAAAAACCAAAAAAATTGATCCATTTATAATCCTCTGCCAGCTGGATTAATGGATCGTCCAATTGGAAATGATAACAGAATACATAGGTCGTTATAAGGAATTCTAAGACGCAGATATATATAGTATACTCTCGGGCCGCCTTATTTCCTCTATGCGGGAGAAAGAAAATTAAAGAACCCGCGGTTATCGGAAAAACTACAATTATTGTTAGCCAAGGAAAATAATTCGTGGTAAAGACAAGATACATTCGAACCAGACAAACCCGTACTCGAAAAAGAGAATATATTCTCTTTTTCGAGTACGGGTTTTGTCGGCAATCGGTAAGTAAAAAATGTATTCAAAATACATTCAAGTGGGGTTGGGGGGAGCGTATCAATATCAATAAGCTAGGCCCATGCTTCGAGTTGTTTCATGCCATAAATAAACTCGAACACTCAAGAAATCCGTTGGACAGGCGGATTCACATCTCTTACAACCAACACAATCTTCTGTTCTTGGAGCAGAAGCAATTTGCTTAGCTTTACATCCGTCCCAAGGTATCATTTCTAATACATCCGTGGGACATGCTCGGACACATTGAGTACACCCTATACATGTATCATAAATCTTTACTGAATGTGACATTGGAGCTAGCAATTTTTGAACTCATAAATTTTCGATCTAGTAAATTTGTAAATGAATCATATATTTAAACACCAGATGAATCAATGATTTACCAGAATTTTTCTAATCAATCCATTTCTGGATCAACTCATAAGAGGGAACAAAGATACTTTGATTTCTTACGTTTTCGCAAACATGATCATTATATATGCTAATTCGAATTGATGAATATTCTGATTTCTAAATATTATTTATTCAACAAAGTTGATTGATTGATACGAGTCGATTTTCTGTTACGATAAATTGACGAAACAATAGCTGATCCGATAGCTGCTTCAGCGGCTGCAATAGCTATAAGAAAAATTGAGAAAATATCTCCTTTTAATTGCCGACTATCAAAAAAATCGGAAAATGTTACAAAATTGATATTAACCGCATTTAGTATAAGTTCAAGACACATCAGGGCCCGAACCATATTTCGGCTCGTGATCAATCCATAAATACCAATAGAAAATAAATAAGCACTCAAAACAAGTACATACTCGAGCATCATTGACTAACCCCGTACCAATTTCAATTCATTTCAATATGAACAATAATTCAAGTGATTTGATTGGTTAGAATACAACAAGTATAGAACCAAAAAATTAATAGATCGAATCTAAAAACTTCTATTTTATACATGAAATGGTATTCAAATAGAATTGAAGGCAAATGGATGCGATAACACAAAAAAGTTGAATTTGGATGAATTTGGGTTGCTGTTGCTAGTTATAAAGATTTTTTACTGACGAGCCACGGCAATTGCACCTATCAAAGCAACTAAAAGAATTATCGAAATGAGTTCAAATGGAAGAAAAAAGTCGGTTGATAAATGAATTCCAATTTGTTGACTATTACTTATTAAATCTTGCTCTATAATCTGGTTGGATCGTGTAGTCCAAATAATCCCGTACCATGACGTATCTAGAATAGTAGTGATTAACGACAAAAAAATACTTGTACAAACCAGAGAAGTAACCCCATCCCCAATAGTCCAAAGATAAAAATGAAAATCTTTGGAATATTCTGAACCATTCATGAACATTACAGCAAATATGATTAAAACATTTACAGCCCCTACGTAAATAAGGAGCTGTGCAGCAGCTACAAAAGGTGAATTTGATAGAATATAGAATAAGGATATACAAACAAGAACCAATCCCAATGAAAAGGCCGAATAAATTGGGTTGGTAAATAATACCACTCCCAGACCTCCTAATATAAGACCCGATCCTAAAAAAACTAAAAGAAAATCATGTATTGGTCCAGGTAAATCCATTATATTAAAATAAGAGATAAATAAATCGAAATGTTTTTTCATGACCTTATTGAATCGACCAGGAAAAATTCTTTTATGAGACATTCTCGATTGAATTAAATTCGAATCTAATAGGTGTGAATTGATGCGGGTACTGTTATTGGATCCATTTCCTTCTTTTCTTTATTCGAAATCGGAGAAAGTCTATAGCTTTAACCAACCGATAACTTTAACCAAGGGAGTTACCCGTTTTTTCTTTGAGACGAATTCAAAACTGTTCGAATTGTAAAATCGTCAATTACTGACATTGGTAAACGACCTAAAGCAATGTGATTGTAATTCAATTCGTGACGGTCGTAAGTAGCAAGTTCATATTCTTCAGTCATTGATAAACAATTTGTTGGACAATACTCAACGCAGTTCCCACAAAAAATACAAATTCCGAAATCAATACTGTAATTAAGCAATCGTTTCTTTCGAATATCCGTTTCCAATTTCCAATCAACAACCGGCAGATCGATAGGACATACACGAACACATACTTCACAAGCAATACATTTATCAAATTCAAAATGGATTCGACCGCGAAAACGCTCCGATGTGATTAATTTTTCATAAGGGTATTGAATAGTTACGGGTAACCGATTTGCTTGGGATAAGGTAATCATGAAACTTTGACCAATGTACCTTGCAGCTCGTACGGTTTGTTGACCATAATTCATGAACCCAGTTACCATAGGGAACATATCGTGAATATCGATGAATAATTTTATTTTTTTCTTTCTCTTGTTTGAGGCAAGCCGTGAATATGGTATTCTCCTTTTTCTTTACCTTTACAGTGAAAGGAGTTGGGAAGAGGTTGTTAATAATAGATTACCGAGAGAAATAGGTAAAAGAAATTTCCAGCCAAGATTTAATAGTTGGTCCATTCTTAGTCTAGGTAAAGTCCATCGTGTTGTGATAGGAATGATCAAAAACAAATAAGTTTTAGCTAATGTAATAAAAATACCAATTGTCGTTCCAAAGATTCCATCCGCTTTATTTATTTCAAATAGCTCAGGAACAAATATGTACGGAATGGAAAGATCCCAGCCGCCCAAGTAGAGAACTGTTACAAATAATGAGGAAACTAGTAGATTTAAATAGGAAGCAACGTAAAATAAACCAAATTTGATCCCTGAATATTCGGTTTGATAGCCTGCTACTAATTCTTCTTCTGCTTCTGGTAAATCAAAAGGTAATCGTTCGCATTCTGCTAGGGAAGAAATTAGAAAAACGATAAACCCTATAGGTTGACGCCACAAATTCCACCCCCAAAAACCATATTTTGATTGCGCCCCGACTATATCAACTGTACTTGAACTATTAGATAATCATAGTCGGTGATAACATTACTGTTCCCATCGCTATTACAAAACCGTACGTGAAATTTTCACCTCATACGGCTCCTCATCCTCATGGCCACAAATAAATGTAAGGACCGGACAAGTATTAGTTATCTTGATATGGTTATAGGATCGATAGAGTCAAAATTTTTTGGAAGGTCCCCAATTATACCAATGGAATTCTGTCTGCTATAAAAAAATCAAAAAGTATTTCTGAATTGATCTCATCCTTTAATAATTTCCATTTTTTTTTGTTGAGTAATAACTTAATAAATCCTTCAATAAAATACTCTTTGTAGAAATATCTATTGATATTTCGAGCCATCATCATCATTAGTTCATAAATCATAACACAAATTTTCTTTCTATCTTTATAGAAAGATATGAAAGAAATAATAAAAAGAATCTCTTTTGCTTCTATTGTAATTGTATTTTTTTCTATTTTTTTTCCTCTTCTTACTTTCTGAGAAAAAGGGGCCTAAAAAGAGTAAAGGATTATTTCGTTCCTGATAGTCATTTATTTAATTGGTGGATAGGAGCATACTCTGAATCGGAATTGTGGGGAGTACTGCCTGATCATTTCTACCAACTTTAAGCCCCAATTAGTATTCATTCTTTTTATGTTATGCAGAAGTATCCCTTTAGTTAATTTATAATTAATTTACATAAGCCCTATTACTAATCCTTTGTGTGTATTTTAGTGTTCCTTACTATCCACCCATTTTTTTTTTAATCCCCCGTTCAGTAATATATGGTTTATATTACATATAAACCATAGTGAAAACTCCATACGGTTGACTTTTGAGCCCGCTTCAAGCCAGGATGACCAATCAACCAATCTTGGGGGTAAAGGGCTTCTTCCACTTTTGTTTACTTTCACTTACCTACTGTACATCGGAAATGAGACTCAATCCGCTTTTACTGCTAATTTAGAAGTTGTTTTCTTTCGCTCATATATAACTATCTAATTTTTTTTATTAACCTAAAGAATAAATAAATGAAGAAAAAATGCAGATAGTTATTCAATTTTTTTTCTAGAACGAAAAGAAGAATAGGGAAAATAAAAGTTTATGTTTTAGCGAATCACACATAGAGATATTGATAAAACACATAAAGTTAATGGTATTTCATAACTAATCGATTGAGCAGCAGCTCGCAGACCACCTAAAAAGGAATATTTATTATTTGATCCATATCCTGACATAAGAAGTCCAATAGGAGCAATACTTGAAACGCCAATCCATAAAAAAATACCAATATTGAGATCTGCTAAAACAAGGTGATAACTAAAAGGAATTACTGAATAACTTAGTAGAATTGATATGACTGCTATAGATGGTCCAATACTGAATAAACGAGTATTTCCTCTAGATGGAAGAAGACTCTCTTTGAAAAGTAGTTTTGTCCCATCTGCTAAAGCTTGAAGAATTCCCAAGGGGCTGGCGTATTCAGGTCCAATACGTTGTTGTATTCCTGCGGATATTTCTCTTTCTAACCACACAATTACTAGTACATCAATTGTGATTCCTAATACAATAGTAAAACTAGGGGCAAACACCCATATGGTCTCATAGACCTCTTTTAAGAATTCCAATCGGGAAAAAGAATTGATATCTTGTACTTCTGTTGTAGCAATTATCATTTCAACGATCAACTTCTCCCATAATGATATCTATACTACCTAGTATCGTCATAATATCAGCCAATTTCATTCTTTTAACTAACTGAGGAAGAATTTGCAAATTGATAAAACCCGGTGGGCGAATTTTCCACCGCCAAGGAAAACAGCTTTGATCTCCTATCAGAAAAACTCCCAATTCTCCTTTAGGGGCTTCGACTCTCACATAAAGTTCTTGGTTCGGTAATTCAAAAGTAGGAGAAGGTTTTTTACTAATGAATCGATCTTCAAAATCATTCCATTCTGGATCGCTTTCTCTATCAAAGCATCGTATTTCTAAATTCTCGTAGGGCCCCCCAGGAATTCCTTCCAAAGCCTGTTGAATAATTTTTACGGATTCGGTCATTTCACCGATTCGGACTAAATAACGAGCTAATGAATCTCCTTCTTTTTGCCACTGGACTTCCCAATCAAACTCGTCGTAACACTCATAATGATCAACTTTACGAAGATCCCATTCTATTCCAGACGCTCGTAGCATTGGTCCTGATAAACCCCAATTTATTGCTTCTTCTCCACCAAAGGTGCCTACTCCTTCAACTCGTTCTAAAAAAACTGGGTTTTGCGTAATAAGTTTTTGATACTCAACAACCCCCGTTAAAAAATAATCACAGAAATCAAAACATTTATCTATCCAGCCATGAGGTAAATCAGCCCCGATCCCTCCGATACGAAAATAATTATGCATCATTCTCATACCGGTGGCAGCTTCGAAGAGATCATATACTAATTCTCTTTCTCTGAAAATATAGAAGAAGGGGGTTTGTGCACCAATATCTGCCATAAAAGGGCCAAGCCATAACAGATGAGAGGCTATACGACTCAACTCCAACATAATTACTCTGATATAGCTGGCCCTTTTAGGTACTTGAATATTTCCTAACTCTTCTGGTCCATTTACAGTTATTGCTTCTGTGAACATAGTAGCTAAATAATCCCAACGTGTTACATAAGGCAGATATTGTATAATTGTTCGGTTTTCCGCAATTTTTTCCATCCCTCTGTGTAAATACCCCAATATTGGTTCACAGTCAATAACATCTTCACCATCTAGAGTAACGATGAGACGAAGAACACCATGCATTGATGGGTGGTGAGGTCCCATATTGACTCTCATAAGGTCTTTTCCTGTAGTTAGTATACTCATAGGTTTTCCTTGATTCATACTTACGTGAATTGTTGAAAATGAAAAGAAATTATCAAGAGTCAAAATCTAATAAATCAATAATTCAAATTTTTTTATTCTTTTTCTTTGTTCAAATTAACGATTTCTTGACTCCCGAATATTCAACTGACTAATTAATTCTTTATAACGTACTCCATTTTTCTTTGACAAATAAGATAGTAACCGTTGGCGTTTTTCCAGAATTTTCCGTAGACCCCTCTGAGATAAATAGTCTTTTTTGTGCAATTCCAAATGGGAAGTAAGTCTTTGTATTTTATTGGTGAAACTGAATACTTGAAATTCAACAGACCCGTTCTTTTCTTTTTTTTTTTCTTGAAAAGCGTGAAAAGTAACTGAGATGAATGAATTTTTTACCATAAACCGAAATCCCCCTTTGCCCTTCTTTTACTTTTAATATGAAATTTACTGATCAGTAATAATAATGCTAGTCATTTGAATTTGATATACACAATCATCTTAAGGTCGTTATGAGCTTCCCACAAAATCAATCAACAATCAATACAATTTTCAATTTCATTAGGGATCAAAAAGGATGGTATATTTATATTTCTTCAAAACAGAAAAAACCAGACCAAAAAAAAAGATTCTGTTGATTCATTTCTAGATCTAACTAATATGTATGTCATTAAAGTGGTATCATGTATCATAATGGAGTGTAAGACAAGGCATGTGTGCCTCTCTTTGTCTTTGTTTTCATATACCAGACATGATACGTGATCGATAAGAAAAACGTACTAGTAAAAAAATTCCAATCGTGGGTACATATGTATTCTTATCATACTGAAACGACTGCCGTTATTGGTATTAAACCAATAACGATTCATACAAACTAAATCTTCTAATCGATAATTGGGCCAAAGAAAGAACTTTAATTTAATTAGTTTATTTTTCTTTCTAGCAAGATCTTTGCTTTTATCCAAAACGGGACTGCTTTTTTTTACGTTATTATAATTTCTCTGACTACCATTTCTATTCTTCCAATTAAAACAAATTAGAGTTCTCAATTCTCTACGACGGTTGGGGAATAAAATATTTTCAGGAACAAGCAAATCATAATTCTTCTTGTCTCTATTTCCAGTCATTCTTTGATGTCTTGCAACGGATTCATAATTTTTTTTTTTATCAGCATCGCCCTTTTCTCGGTATCTTTTAGTAATTTGGCGCTTATTTTTTTGAATCAATGAAATACCTACGATTTGATATATAAAAAAATGTCCATCATTTTTTACAGACAGACGAAGCGGTTCGATAATCAATATTCCGCTTTTCACCAATTCTGTAAGAGTTAAATCCTTCTGAATCATCAAAATATCCAGACACATTTCTCTCCCTTGAATATAGGATATAGAGATTTCTCTTGGATTTATTAGTCGAAGCAGGAGAGAATAGATTTTGATATTATTGATTATTCTTTGATTTGAAAACTCATCCCATCTCAACTGAAAACGCAAGTCGTTTTTTAGTAAGAAATAAAGTTCTGCTTTTAGGTTGTTCTTGTATTGCTTTTTCTTTCTATGTTTTTTGATGTCTGATCCCGAAGAATTTTCTTCAACATCTTTTTCTTGGTTTGAGAGAACTGATTCAAGACTTACCCGATTTTCTACATCTGATCCAGGATTCCCTTGATTTCTCGATTCTTTTTCTTCCTGACTCCCAGTGTATAATTCAAGAGAGTTTTTTTGATTCGATGATATAAAAATAAAAGGATCTTGCTTTTTCTTTCCAGTTATGTTTTTATTACCATTTTCATTTCCATTAAAATTGAAAAGAAGGAATTTGATTGGTATAATCCACGGTTTCATTTTATATGCATTCAAAAGTAGCACTAATTCTCGGAAGAACCAAAGTTCCAAATTTGATATAGGACAACTTAGTATTTCGTCATTCATTCCCATCCAATCAAAAAAAGTTCTTTTTTGGTTGAATGGGTGAATTTCTTCATCTGGATGAATTGTAAAATACAAAAGATCTTTTTTATTAATTTCATCAATTATTTGATCATCAATTATTTGATACTTATTATTCCCAATCTTAATATTTGGATTCCTGTTGGTACCAATATCAACCCAGAAGTCAATATCAATCTTATTTCTAAGACAAAAATTGAGAATTCTCCAATCAAAATATTTTCTATCCGAAAATTTCTCCATATCCATAATATCATTTTCTTCTAGATAATTTTTTAAAGGGTTAGGTATAAATATATCAAAGAAATTTCTTTTCTTTATGTTGTAATTATCAAAGAGTTCTTTTTTATTATTTATTTGGAATAGTGATTTATGAATATATGAGTCTTTCTTGTTTTCATAATGAATAGATTTATATGATAAAAGAGCATATCTATAGTGTTTTTTAAAATTATATTTTTGTTTTTGATTCTGTAACAGACCCGCTTCAAAAAAATTTTGTTTGTCATAATGAGTTAATCTATTTTTTTCATATGAAATCTTTTTGTGGAAATCCTTATTTTGGGGCATATAGTGTTGATTGGCTCTATTTTGCCATTTTTGTGGTACTAATCTAGGCCATTTTATACGAGATAAATCGTATTGATATTGATAATGTCCCCTTAACCAGTTTTTCCATTGATTGATTTCAAAATTCCAAAAAGGTTTATATCTTAATTCGTAATCAAATATTCCTTGTTTTTGAAAATAATCTTTTATTTCCTTCTTAAGAAAAAGGGATGTTCCGCCATATTGAAGGACAGATCTTAAATTATAAAAGTGAATAAGTTGGGTTTGGGATAATTTGTAAAATACATATGCTTGCGATTGTGAAAAAGAAAATAAATCATAAAAAATCTTTGAATTCTCATTACTAACCTTCGAAAGTGATTTTTTTATAGTCAACATAAAGCGAATTCTATTTTGACTGGGTTTATTAATGCTTTCCTGATTTGTTTCATTATTGTTGATGTTTTTCTCAATAATTTTTATTTTTTTTGGTGATTCAAAAAAAAGTTTTGCATTGATTCTTGGAATATTGAGGATAGCTAGAAAAATATTTATGTACATCCTTTCAATGAAAAATTTTATAAAAAAATATGATTTACGGATTATTCGAGTATTTGTTTTTTTTAATATTTGCCAAATTCTTTTTGATGATCCTAATATTTTAGTAGGATAACTTATTTTGTTCGAACTAATATTTATTTTGTGAGTTATCAGTCTTTTTTTCTTTTCTTTTGTAATTTTTTCTATTTGATTTCTTATTATGCTTGTTCTATTAGTCAAATCTTTTATTTTTTTTTCTGGCAGTGATAAATTTGTCCAATCCATAGATCGAATTTGAACGGACGATTTGTGAATCATCTCATTACTTATTATCAAATCTTTTTTAATTTCACCAAATTCATCTATTTCTCTGAATCCAAATAATGGATTTTGATTTGTTTTTGAAAGTTCTTTTACTCTTCCTTTTTCTTTTAGAAATAGAATTAGAATGCTTTCGATGCCCCATTTTTTTGTTTCGTTTGCGTCTTTTTGAAAAAAGTTTCTTCTTTCTTTTAAAACTTTTAAAACGCTTAAAAACGATGTTTTCATTTTCAATTTTCTAATTTTTTTTTTGAGTTCTTTAAAAATGGGTTCAAAAAATGAAGGTCGTTTTCGGGGAGGACCAAAGGGCAATTCCGCTTCCATTCCCCAAACTGTTAAAAAACTAAAATTTTTTTCTTGTCCTTTTTTCATTGCATTTTTATGAAGGGATTGTAGCTTAGATTTGTGCCAGGGTTTCAGGCAAAAAGGAAATAGGATCCTTATCTGAATACCCTCGGTTAACCAGTTTTTCGGAAATTCCCCTTCGGATAATTGAATACCATTATAGGTGCATTTAATATGCATTTCCCTATTCCAATCCTTTAAATCTTCGGACCACTCGGGAATTTGAAATAATAGCATGCGAGCAATATTCTTAGCTATTATGAGTGAAGGTAATATAATATATTTTCGAAGAATCGATTGAGTTAATAACACAAAACTTCGCAGCGCTTGAGCAAAAAAAAATGTATTCCAGATTTCCGCTGTTGGTATCCGTGCTTTTGCTTTTTTTTTGTATTTTTTTCTTTTGTACTCTTCTTGGTTATCAATTTTCTTTGTCTTTTTGTTTGTATAATCAGAAAGCTTTTGGTCTTTTTGTTTCCACATCCAATTCTTAAGTTCGGAAATATCAAACGAAAAATAAAAAGGTTTGTCTATCCTGTCCAAAAAAAGCAAGGAATGGACGTTTGCTTGAAACAATTCCCAAGTAACGGTTTTACGTCTTTGTGCGCGCATGGAGCTTTTGATTATACCTCGACGAAAATCCGATTGTTGTAAATAATGCATCAAAGTCACTTCTTTTGCTGGTCCAAGATTCTTAGTATATTTGGTATTAGTATAAGTATTGGTATTTGTCTGTTTATCAGTAAAAATCACTACGCGTGTGTACTTTCTTGAACGAATTGCCCCCACTGCGGGTTCTCCCCCTTTTTTCTTTTTTTTTCGTAAATCATTAATTGACCAGCGAGGAACTTTTTTACTAATTTTTTTTATTCCAATTGATTTTTTTCTAATTCTTTGGTGGTTGAAATCTGCTATAACTACATCGAATAAAATTTTTAAAATTAGGATTCGATCTTCTGAATCAATTTTTTCTTGTGTGTGTGTTGCAAATAAAGAACGGACTTTTTCTATTGAAAATGTTGAAAATGGTTTTGATTTTATACTAAACTTGTCTAGTGCCTGTTCAACTTTGGGATAATTATTAATAAGAAATAGACTATGAATCTTATTTATCCAAATCGTTCCGATGCTCTTTTTCCTAGAAATTTTATTTAGCTTTATGGGTGAAAAAAAAAAATGGATTCTTCCACGAGAAAATCCATGCAAAAAAGGATCACATTTTTTAGGTAAGTATTTTTTTTTAGTCTCATCATTACACAATTTAGTCCTTTTTTCAAGTACATTTAGAGTCATAGCTCCTTTATTTAAAACTTCAATTCTTTTTATTAAGTCCTTGTTTAAGTTGTTTCTTTTTTCTTCATTGGTGTAACTCCAATTATTATACAATTCACCAGAGGATAGTTTTTCTGTTGTTAAAAAAGACATCCCTTTTTGTATCATTTCCAGAAAAGTTGACAAACTTGCTGGATACGTAAAAGAGATCTTTTCCTTTCCATCACTTTGACATGGATAAAAAAAATAGTGTGACATTTCATTTCTTACAACATTTTCAAATTGATTATTTCTTTTATTTTTTTTATATCGAAATGGGCGATTCCATTGTTTATAG